ATAGCGCATAGTAGAGCCGCGCCTAATACTCCAGCAACTCCCATCATATGAAATGGGTTCAACGTCCAATTATGAAATCCTTGGAAGAAGAGGATGAATCTAAATATGGCTGCTACGCCAAAACTCGGCGCAAAGAACCAACCAGATTGCCCCAGTGGATAAATAAGGAATACGGAAACAAAAACAGCGATTGGAGCAGAGAATGAAATTGCATTATAAGGCCGCAATTGAACAGACCGAGCAAGTTCAAATTGACGTAACATGAAACCTATTAGTCCAAAAGCACCATGGAGAGCGACAAAAGTCCACAGACCGCCTAATTGACACCAACGAGTAAAATCCCCTTGTGCTTCCGGGCCCCATAGTAGTAACAAAGAATGTGCTAAACTATTGGCAGGAGTGGAAACAGCTGCAGTTAAGAAATTGCAACCTTCCAAATAGGAACTAGCCAATCCATGGGTATACCAAGAAGTTACAAAAGTTGTCCCTGTAAACCAACCTCCTAACGCGAAATAAGCACAAGGAAAGAGCAACAGGCCAGACCATCTTACAAAAACGAAACGGTCCCTTCGTAACCAGTCATCCATAATATCAAATAGATCATTTTCTTCTTTAGTAAATCTACCAAGGGCTATAGTCATAGTGATCCTCCTATTTAATTACTTCAACCATTTCCGAGCACCTCATATCATTTCTAAGGCATACGATAGATTATCTGTGGACGATTTTTTTCTCGTTCAATGCCCTCTTTTCTTTTAGAATGGTCTCGAAGATACTAATTTTGTATTTTGATCTATTGGGTCACAACCGAGGTAAATTCCTGGATTTACCAGGAATTGGATTCGATGAGTTCTTATACTTCTTATACTATAGAAATAAACATTTGAATTGAGCATTACTCCATGACTCCTATTTCAAAGTCTATCTTTTATAGGATTCTGAAAAAAAAAAAGAAAGATATTGAAATTTCTATTTTCGAAATACATTTTTATGTGTAGTGGAAAGGAATAGCGATTTATTCTTATTCCTATAGAACTTCCAGTAACAAGAATATGAAATCGTAAATAGCGAAAAATTCTTGCCTTGCGTGGTCTAAGTCTAAGGAAATACGAAAAATTCGCTTATACAATTTCATCTACATCGAATTTATATATCAGAATAGCTGATAGAGGCATCATTCAAGGAGTCAGGTCTACTTACTTTATCTTTCTTTCCCATTTTTTGGCTTTGTTGATAAATAATCGAAAAAGAGTGTTTGGTTTTTTATATAACCTGCTTTTTGTTATTATAACATTATAACAAATCTATCCTATATAGAAATATAGAAATGAGCCCATATAGAAAAATGCCAGCTAAAGATAAAATCTATCTAATTGTCTCTCAGCCAATATCGAATTTTGGAAAGAAAAAGCAAGAATGTTAAATTTTTTTTTATTAACTTTTATTAACATTAATAAAAAAGAATCTAAGAAAAAGGGAATTGGCAATATAAATTTTATGGACTTTTGAAAGAAAATGGAAGGGTTTTTTGCAATTGTTATTTCCCGCCTCTTTCATATCACGGAAACTCTCGATTTGGAACGTGGAGAGATGGCTGAGTGGACTAAAGCGGCGGATTGCTAATCCGTTGTACGATTTTTTTGTACCGAGGGTTCGAATCCCTCTCTTTCCGCCCCCTCTGGTCATTTGGGACTTTCGAATTGGAAGGAATTCTGACCCTCGGATTAGCTCATAGATAAATGTATGAAACAAATCCAATTTGTAAGAAAAAATTTCGACAAATTTTGGATTTTTACTCCTCACGCCCAGGATTACGTCCTGGGTCATTAGATAAGAATCCAAAGATAAAAAGGGAAACAAAGAATATCACTACTGTGTAAACAAAAAGTTTGAGAGTAAGCATTACATAATCTCCAAGATTTTTTTTTTTAAGGAATAGATTACCCGTTTTTCCTTACCACATAGATCTACTAGGATGGGTCTTGTTTATTTTGATACCTAAAAATGCAAAAATCTAATTAATTCTTGCAAAAAATTGCCAGAATTGCTTTATCTTTATAATAAGGACTTTGATTCTCTCGTTACCAAAAAATGTGGGTCATATCAATAAAGTATTGTGGGTGCCTTTAGGTACCACCTCCCCGTAGGTGGGGTCAGCGTGTGGAAAAGCGGATCCAAATTCACCGCTGCAACTATTCTTCAATAGAGAAATCAATAGAGAAAGAATAATTTTTTTAGCATTTTTTTTGAATGAATACTTTATTTAATTTGGCAAACAGAGTAGTAAAGATTTCATCGAAAACTTACAGCAGCTTGCCAAACAAAGGCTAATAGAAAAAAAAGTACAGGTATGACAGGCATAACATCTACGATTGGGTTGAAAATGGCATAAGCTTCGGGCAATTTGGCAAAGAAAAAAATAGTCGGATAAAGAACAGAATTAAAACAGATACAGGTTAAACTAAGTATATTAGGCATAACAAGCTTTTCGTTCTTGTAGATTAGATAATAGGATTTTGATTGAGTTATTTTCTAAGGGAAAAGGCAGATTCAAAATCCTTTTTTCTTCGGACTTTCACTTTCCCAAACGCAAAATACCTCCTTGTATTCGCATTCTCAAATGAGAATGGAAGAAATTCGACGTTCATATCATATAATATCTTAATAGAATTCCATGTAATGATCAATAAATTTTGTGGATTCCATATTATCCGCATGTATAGAATCCTGGCAAGAAAGTATCCCCCATTTTTTATGGAATTAAAGTGGGATTGACGAATAACAAATACTCATATTAGTGTTTATTCGTGTCGAATAAAACGCCAAATGGGGCGTGGCCAAGTGGTAAGGCAGCGGGTTTTGGTCCCGTTACTCGGAGGTTCGAATCCTTCCGTCCCAAATTCTTTCTGATCAAATGAAAAAAGAGATCGTATTGTACCCCACACGAAACCCAAATTTGTTAAAGATAATAATTATATCTTATGAACTCTTAGATTCATTTCTAACAATTCTTTTTTCTCAAAAAACGTAATCTAGTGTCAAATCCATTCAAATTCAATATCCTAATTTTCATCCAAAATTGAGGTCTATCAGTCACATGCAGGATATGCTCATACTACTCATTACTCATATGTATTTTTTGTATTTTAAAATTCGAACGTCTTAGATAAACTTTATGCTCCAGATCCATGAAATGGGAATTCTTACATGATGCGACATCCAATGTGAAAGAAGGATCTCTCGATTTCTTTTTCCCGAACCGAAATTCAAGTAAGTAAATAAAAAGAAAATAAAGGGGTATCCTAATTTCATGGCCAGATTAAAGAGTAGGAAGTTTTGAATTTCAGCACAGGTCTTAAAACTTTTAACCAACGCAAGTGTGGAAAAAAGGGTTTCTATTCTAAGGTCTATAGTCTATAGATATGGACTCCATTTTTGTATTTTAGATATTATCTGATTTGCAAATATGCATTTCTAAATCAACATTTCTAAATCAATGGAATCTAGAGAAATTCATGGATTCTATCTACTCGACTTTCGAATTGATTGAAAAATTCTTAAACTTGAAGTAAAACACTGTATAAAAAACGAGACCTATGTCTTTATTATATAGATCTTTTTTTGTTGTATTATATATATATATTAAATTAAGGGGTCCTTCTTTCTTTGTTAAGCGAAGACGATCTCGATCCGTGATTTTTTCCATTTAAATATCCATAATGATCAATCCCAGTAAGGATAAGGTTAAGAACTGTTTGTTGTATAGAATGGATACGAAAAAATCATACTTCTCCGATTTTGGATTCGGAGTTGCTTTTTTTCTTTTAGGTAATTTAGGTAAGAGAAAGAATACTCGAAGTAAAGACCTTAATTTTACTTTACACGAAATGTTTTTTTTGGTACGCGAGTTGAAGAAGTACGAGAATTCTATAACTACCAAAAAACTTTCAATCTATTCATTGGAATAGTTTATTTGTTGGAGAAAAGTAGATCCTTCTCATTTCAGGATTGAGCATCTCGAGTACTCTGTTGAGAATAAAATTCAATAACAAATAAGTCTTAAGCAAACTTGTTTATTTTATTTGTCTTTTTCGAACTATGTTTCATTCATATCATAGAATATGGGTTTAAATAAATGGGATCTTTTTCCTGACCCCGATAAATTCTTTTATCTATATTTCTCCCTAGATAGCCAGTTTGAATTAGTATACAAAATACTAAACCAATGACTATTCATGATTCCATCCATATTGGATCAATTCCCTATACCACTTTGAAATGAAATTCGAGGAATGCTTATGGTAAAACTTCGTTTAAAACGATGTGGTAGAAAGCAACGTGCGACTTGAAGGATATGCTCGATTGTGGATTTTGCTATCCACCATTTTCCATAGTAATGAAGATGCTCTTGGCTCGACATAGTTTGTTCTATTTTTCCAGAACCCTACTTGCGTTGGGTTGTTTGTAAGTAAATAGTACATGATGGAGCTCGAGAGGACAGAAAAAATTGAATTTTTTAGCAAGGGAAAGAATCTAGGGTTAGCGAAAACTAATAAATTAGACCAACTTTGTCAGTATATCCTTACTCTCTTCTATAGAAATAGAATATAGAAATCGAAAGGTTCAAATAAAATCCAAAATAAGGGGAGAAAGTCCAATTTTTGAAGATTGGTAAAACAATTTCGATTAAAAGTCTATCAGAAAGGAAATCAATCGCCCATATTCTATATTCTATTCATATTCATTTCTATAGAAGAAAAGGGAAATGCTTTTTTATAGAAGGAAATACTAAAAAGGAAGGGTATGTTGCTACTCTTTTGAAAGAAAAAAGAATAAGAATTCCCGAAGCAATGTCTAAACCCAAGGATTTCACAAATCAAAGATAAAGGATTCCGGAACAAGTAAACACTATTTTCAATTGTCTCAACAATATAAGGAATAAAAGTTGATTCGTTCAAGAATCGATTTGTTCGAGATGAGACAAACAAAAGAGTTTAGAGACGACTCACAAAATTTCGAAGGATTTTTTCCTTTGAACTCTGTCAGTCAAAATTACCCAACTTGAGTCATGAGTCTAAATGCAATATCTTTTTTCTGTAAGGAAATTAATGCAAATCCTAGTCTAATTTTGATCTATTTGTATTATATACAGAAATTAGAATCATTTTTCGCGAGCCGTATGAGGAGAAAACCTCCTATACGTTTCTAGGGGGGGTCTTGTTTATCGACATCTATCCCAATAAGCTGTCTACCGAATCGTTGCAATTGATGTTCGATCTCGAAGAGAAGGAAGAGATCTTCGAAAAGTAGGTTTTTATGATCCGATAAAGAATCAAACTTGTTTAAATGTTCCAGCGATTCTCTATTTCCTTGAAAAAGGTGCTCAACCTACAAGAACAGTTTTTGATATTTTAAGGAAGGCAGATTTCTTTAAAGATAAAGAAACAACTTAGAATTAATTGAAAAACTAAATGGCTAACTAAAGTAGGAGAGGGTTGCTAGTATCGATCCTTGTCTAATTAGTTAGACACAATTTGCCTCTTTCTTATTCCCATTTTGACTTGATTTATGCCGCGCCAATCCAACAGAAGTTTTTTTTTTATTTACCCTTTCTTTTTCTATGTAATTAGTTTTCTTAACTAACATTGTATTTCCATTGACAAAGGTCTATTGAACAAATAGAATTTGTAGAGAAATGGGTCTCTTTAACCTCGCCCCATATTCGGTTTTTCTGCCTACACTTCTATCAAAGGATTGCCCTTCTTGCATTTCCTCTCATACAATTTGATTTTTAAGGAAAAAAGAAAGAAATTGCTAAAAAAATACAAATTTTGCCAGCGCGATTGGGGCTGAGGTTTTTTCACCTTATTGAAATTTCACCGGATCTGTTCATTTTGGTATTTGAGTGTTTCTAAAATGATGTCTTGCTAGTTCCCTGTTTTGACAGGGGCCTGCAGTGCAATTCCATTGATTTTTTAATTTCGATCGTATCTAATATCCTATTTTATCTGGGTTGCTAACTCAATGGTAGAGTACTCGGCTTTTAAGTGCGACTATGGTCTTTTACACATTTGGATGATGCAACAAATTCGTCCAGACTATTGGTAGAGTCTAGAAGACCACGACTGATCCTCAAGGGTAATGAATGGAAAAAATAGCATGTCGTAAAAAAATCAATTTCTTATTTTTGATTTTTGGAAGGGAACAAAAAAATTCCCATTTTTCTGGGTCTAGTGAATAAATGGATAGAGCCTGGCTCCAATTCTGGTAAAATCAAAAGCAACGAGCTTAATTTCTTAATTGGAATGATTACCCGATCTAATTAGACGTTAAAAATAAATTAGTGCCTGATGCGGGAAAGGGTGGGTTCTCCTATGAGTGAACCTTTTTTTATTTTTTTTTTCTAAGAAATCCTAATTATTCTTGATTCATTTGATTGATTCTGGATTGAAAAGGTATGTTATGTATTGAATGTGTAAAAGAAACAGTATATTGATAAAGAGAATGTATTCCAAAGTCAAAAGAGCGATTGGCTTGCAAAAATAAAAGATGTTGTTCTTTTGTAATTAGAACAAACATAAACCAATTGAGTAAAATAAAAAGGGAGCGGAAAAAGCTCGGTGGATTAGACTCTCTTTCTTTCCGGGGTATGTCATTTTTTTTAAATCAAAAATACAATACCCTGTTCTGACCATATTGCACTATGTATTAGCATTTGATAAACCGAGAAATGCTTCTTCTCTTATTCTCTCTGATTCAAGTAGAAATGAAAATGGTAAAATTAGAAGTATATTTAGAAAAACAGAAATTTCGTCAACAATACTTCGTCTACCCACTTCTCTTTCAGGAGTATATTTATGCATTGCTCATGATCATGGTTTAAATGGTTCCGAACCCGTGGAAATTCTTGGTCGTAATAACAATAAATTTAGTTCAGTACTTGTGAAACGTTTAATTATTCGAATGTATCAGCAGAATTTTGGGATTAATTCGGTTAATCATCCTAACCAAAATCGATTGTTGGATCACAACAATTATTTTTATTCTCAGTTTTATTCTCATATTCTATCTGAGGGGTTTGCGATTGTTGTAGAAATTCCATTCTCGTTAGGGGTGGTTTTTTGCCCGGAAGAAAAAGAAATACCAAAGTTTCAGAATTTACGGTCAATTCATTCACTATTTCCCTTTTTAGAAGACCAATTTTTGCATTTACATTATATATCACATATAGAAATCCCCTATCCTATCCATTTGGAAATCGTGGTTCAACTCCTTCAATGCCGGATCCAAGATGTTGCATCTTTGCATTTATTGCGATTCTTTCTCAACTACTATTCTAATTGGAATAGTCTCATTATTTCAATGAAATTGATTTTTCTTTTGAAAAAAGAAAATAAAAGACTATTTAGATTCCTATATAATTCTTATGTATCAGAATGTGAATTTTTCTTCTTTTTTCTTCGTAAACAATCTTCTTGCTTACGATTAACATCTTATGGA